CACTTACTTCATATCCAACTATTGATAGCCGGCCTAGTTTCAAAGGATACCCAGGGCGCTAAGCATGAATAGGAGACAGTGAAAAACAGCAATCAGTATAAGAACGAAAACAAATAGTAGAAAGGAGTTAACTTGGGTATAGGTTTCTAGCTTGGGTGGGAGGACTCACTCACTAGGGAGGTAGCCGCAAAAATAGGAAACATAGGGAGTAGCAGCAATTTCTAATAGGAAAGTAGGTGTAAGCAGCTACCCGATAGAAGTCTAACGAAAGTAGGAAAGAGTTTATTGAGTGACTTGAGGATAACGAAACCACTATCTATATAGATAGGATTTCCTATGCATAAGATTTCTGAGTAGTACTTGAAGCTTAGCACTAGCATTGGCATTTAGTAGTAGTTCTGGCAATGAGTGACTACCTCTATATACCTTGCTCAGGGAAAGGAATAGGCATATTTCTAAAAAGGATAAGCTGGCAAGCACAGGTTTCTAAACAGGAGTTAGGTATGGGTTGTGTGATTTGAACGACCAAGTAACGGATACAAGACATAGGCCCACTATAAAAAGGAGTTCATTTTTGCGTAACGGTGCAGTACCGGTATATCCATATGGTTTAGGTCAAGTAGTTGGATAAGCTGGATAGGTCAACAAGTGAGTACGTTGAGGGAGCCGTAGTTGATTTGTTTTTTCGTTTTCACGGGCAGAGACAGGTATAGTTGTTTTTACAAGGGCTATTGTTTAGCCAATAGAGACATATTGAATAGGTCAATGCTAGGAATATGCAGTCACAGATAAGATAAGTAAAGAATAAGTGAGTATGTACGAGTCAACTCATAGGTTTAGTAGGGCTACTAGAAAGAGGAGCTTGGGACAGAGCTAGCAAGATATGAACCACGAGCAGAGGTTGTCCCTTGAAAGAAGCACCGACCGGAATAACAGGTATCGAGATATGCATCTGGATAGGTTGTTTTAGCTAGCTAGGCATTTGCTTGTGATTAATACTTCTTAAGGTAGTTAGCTAAGCAAGTATGTATTCACGGAGAAGCAATGGTATAGGTTGAGTAGTACCGGTTTAGAAAGCTAAGTAAAGTATTTCAAGTATGCATGCGTGATAAGTCAAGCAAAACCCGGACGGAGTGGGAGAAGAGATGGATTTTTGGATTTGTTAGAGGAAGGAGATGCGGTGTAATATGTGTATGTAATAGGACTAGAAAGAGGCATGTATGGTATAAGTAAGGAATAGGCTTTCACAGAAAGACATGGAATAGCTTAGAGGGATAGTATTTAACAAAGAAGCACGTACCGGTATAGGCATCTGGTTAGGTCAACAAGTTGTTGGTTGGCATTCAAGGTATGTGTAACGTTAAGAAACAGGTGCTAGGTATGAACGAGTAAGCTACTAAAAATAGGCGAGATATGGTTTCAATAGCCTAAGAGTGGCATTCATGGAAAGGGATTCACAGATAGGCATTCAGTGGGCATGGGAAAGTCAAGTTATGTATGCAAGAGACAGGTATGCACGGAATAGGGATAAGCGAGCACCGGGAGAGATATGCCAGTAATAGGACTAGGTTTAGAGAAATAGGCATATGTGAATAGGGCTACTAGATCATTAAAGTATAGGTTTTGGGTAAGCTCGCTCATATCGAAAGAAGAAATCGAAGGAAATGAAGCATAAGCTGACTAGGTAAAATCCTAGGCTGTTTCGATAGACAAAAGAAAATAGAAAAAAGTAGTGAGTGAGAAAGAAATAAGTAAAAAAATCAAAGACGACCCAGACGAAACAATTAGTGAAATCGTTCTATTTCCTCCATATCCTCAAACATATGCCTATCCCCGCACATGTTCTTACTCGCATATTGGACTTACGAAAGGTAAGCCTTATTCCCAGCTATTTAACTAAAAAAAAAACTCTTCACAATGCTTAACGCCCATATGTTCATTCTTTCTTTGCTTCTCATGTTTCCATGCTCCTTTCTGGTGGCAGGAGGCAAAGAAGAGACATAATGGAGATAATGATGGTTCAAATCCAACCATTCCTTGGGCGTGGTTCGAGCGAGAATTCAATGATCAGTATTTAGATGTTATGTCTCGGGAAGCGCTTCGACAGCAATTCGTTAGCCTAAAACAAGGGAGTGGTACTGTTCAGGACTACAATATGAAATGCGACAACTTGATGAGGTATGCTCCCGACATTGTGGCAGATGACTTCCGCTTGCGACGGCAATATCTGGAAGGGCTTCATCCCAGATTTACACAAATAATCGACCTTCCTGAGTGAGACTAGTGGATCTGATGGCACATGCGCTACGAGTGGAGTCATATGAGCCTAGCAAGGGTCAGCAAAGCTTTGTTCTCAATGTAAAGCCACGAGTTGATGGATCATCAATCAAGGCCAAGTCAGTCAATGAATTCCCCGCCATCAGCAAATCCAGCTAAGCAAAATTCTGGCGTTGTGAATTACGAGAAGGTTTGGTGTCGATATTGTCAAGGGAGACATCATGAGTCAACTTGCTACAGGAAGAATGGCACTTGTTACAATTGTGGTGGGCTCGGTCATTTCGCTAGGGAGTGTCCCAAGCCAAATTCAAAACTCATGCTTGGAGACCGAACCAAACCGATGACACAGGGAGTAGTGGCGAGAGGTGGCGGTACACAACAGCCGAGAGGTCGTGGAGGTCCCATCTCTCAGCGGGACGTGAGATTTGGAGGCAGAGGAGGCGCGCGAGTCACAGTTCAGGCACATCACAGCGAGGCTGGGGGACCAATCGACAGACTAGATCAGACAGATGACACTACCGTGGCCACAGAACTGATAGCAGGTATCTTCAATATTTCTGGGTGCTTTGCTTACGTACTGATTGATACTGGATGCAGTCACTCAGTATCATCTAAAGCTTGGGTCAAAAGATGTGGGCTGGCGACAATAGAGAGTGGAAAAACAATGTTTATCGGAACACCCACCTTTGAATTCTTCATTCAGGAATTGAGGTGTTCATACCTTAAGATACAGATTGCAGGACGAGAGCTAAGAGTAGACCCAATAGTTGCAAAAGCAGGACGATATGATGCTGGGCTTGGAATGGTTGACTATGCATCATGCCACGATTGATTCGCAGGAAGGTGACATTCCAGAAACCGGGGACTAAGCCATTTTCATTGCAATTCAGACAAGTTGGTGATCGAATCACGACAATCTCAGCTTTACAGGCACAGCATCTAATCGAGTCAGGTTGTACCGCCTACCTTGTATCAGCCATGCAGACGAAATCGGAGGTCAAGAACCTATCATCTATTCCAGTGGTGTCAGAATTTACCGACGTCTTCCATGAGACTCTACCAGGATTACCGCCTGAACGAGAGGTTGATTTATGCATCGAAACCAAACAAGCAACGGATGGAGCAACTAGCGCGAAAGCCGTTGCGCGTTTTGGTTTGCTTTATCCGCCATAGTAGAAAGAATAAGCTGCTTCTTGTTTAGGGCGGGCTATCTTGACTCTTGAGCCTGAGAGGGAGAAGGCTTCCCGCGTGGGCGGATTAGCAATCCCTAGTCTTCCATAACGCGTATTGGACTTATGTTTCCTCCTCCTCGAAGATGATGGATCTATCTGGTCACCGAAGCTAAATGGACCCGAGCTGTTGATGACCGAATAGAAAGGTTTATTTTCAATGGCAAGTCCTAGATGATGTAGGCTTTGCTTATCCTGGCCAACCACAAAGTACGCATCTCATGTGCAAAGAGACGATCTTCCGTCATAGACTATAATAAATAGTAAATGGACCGATCACCAGTTTATTGGCTCGTTCATTCACTCGCTGGGTAAGGAGGCTGTGACTTACAAGATGTCAAAGGGAAACCATTGTGGAAGTTCTTCGGTAAAGGGCTTTAAGCGAGTAGGGGTAGCTGATACTACGGCAGGGATTCGCGAAGAGCAACGCCTTACGATGTTCATGACCAATTGGTCAGCATCTAGCAAGAAAATGGATGCGTCGCCGTGGCTTATGACTTTCGAACCCTTTTATGCCTTTGATACCACCCTCGGTAACGCACTAATAGACCCCGCTGTTGACTCACGTTGGATTCAATCGATTGCTTTCCGCATTTCTAGCCACGTTTCAGCCCTATCCTTCTGTTCTTTATGCAGTAGTTGGTTGTTTATGGCCAGCCAGCCTAGAGACTAGGGATAAGATCAAGCAATAGCCGGCATTCAATTCTTCTTTACATCTGCAGCTCCAAGAAAAGAATCAGAAATTGAACCTTTCCACCAAGAGCCAGCCTATAGTGAAATTGGTAAGTTGAGGGCGCTAAGCCTTTTGTTTAAGATGAGTAAGGGCTCCTTTTTTTCACACAACCGGGAATAAGAATAATCCGAAAGTCGCTAGATTAGGAAAGCATAGGATCGAAGTCTTGAACGGACTCATTCACTGCCTCAGAATATGCCCACGCTGCGCGCCCTTGACATTTTGCATCACTGTACATCTTTTCTCCATTAGCCCCACACGAACCAGATTTGCTTTTTGAAGCACTAGAAAAGCCAAGCAAAACTCCAAAGTGCCCGGGCCTGCGAAAGCTGAATGAGGGTAGCCTCTCAATTCCTTGATATTAGTAGGAAACGGCATCCCCAGTATGTCTTTTGTTTTGGCGGGATACACCTTAATCCCTTTCTTTCGTACTCAGAATCCGAGGTTAGAATATGCTCGACTGATCCTATTTCACTGTCACCACCTTTGCTTCTTCGGTTGATGAGTCTCAGGTGACTCTATTAGATTCTTGGGTCGGGGAGTTTTCAGTTTCTCTAGTGGGAGAAATGGTGTTTGACAGGAGGGCCAACAGTGTTAAGAAAAACAAAGGAGATTCTGGCAAGAGCTGGGATACATAAAAACCAAATGCTTAATGTAGGGGATTTTCATACTGTCAGATCAAGAAGGGTTAGGGGAACCATTCAATGCCAGAGTAAGCTGGGATTAATACAGCTTAATTGAAGACTTCTTTCTCTTTTTACCGAAGATCATTCTTCCCGAATAGAGTACGCGTAAGGATCTTCACTTTTTTATTAGTAAGGAGTAGCGAAAAGAGACTTTCTATTTCTCAGAAGCCTGCCTCCATCTGGCAGCTTTTTTTCTCACGAAAGACCCTTTGACTTGATAGCCAGAACGCCGATGAAAGAGAACGGAAGGAAGTGTACCGCGTAAGTAAGTCTCCTAAAAATAAGTAGTAGCCCTATCCGATTCATTCTCCTATGCCTACAGATCGATTTTGAGCCGATGATCAGAGTGTTTGTTTGGAAGGAGGTAGTCCCATGTAAGTGGATGTAGGCAGATAGCCTTCCCTTGTTGAAGAGGCTAGTCTTTGTTTCGGATTCCCATGTTGACGAAGAAAGTGCCCGAGCTATCACATTTCTGAAATTTCTTATTCGAGGGATTTTTATGTTTACGATTTGCGTGTTTGGGTGAACCTTGACCAGCCTCGGTATCTAGTGAGCCAATGAAATTTTCTTCCAGAGAGGAGCCTTACCTAAAGAAGAAACTATGCCCCTGGTTTGAAGCGAGAAAAGACAGCCTTTACCATCTTGACGATAACGAGTCACTAGTCTACAACGTAAGCAGATTCCTGAACTGACCCAGCTCTACTTATGCAAGTCCGGCACAGACAATTCACTTATATCTTGAGTAGCTAGCTATATAGGATCTAGAGAGCTATCTTCTTTGTTGAATGCTCTTTGAGAGTAGTAGAGCCAAGAGGAATAGTACGTTGACCAGTGCTACAAGTTTGGAGTTGAAGCCCGAGCGTTAGCGAGTTTCTTTTTCACATGAGATGTAGGCAAGCACTGAGGTAGCCGATTCCACTCCGAACTCCGCGCCTTTCCATACACTCTTACTCCAAACCATTTGAGAAAAGCATACTGCGTCTTATTGCCAGATTAACGTCCGGGCCAAGCACGCACCGATTGCACTCTGACCTTATCTTGTCAGGCGTAGACGAGACAAGCAATGAAACGAAGAATTTACTAGTGAAGCCCAAGAAAAGCGGAGACAAACCCAGGAAGAGATCTGATCGAGAACGCTGCGCGCCTTTTCCACTTACGACAATATACGAAACACTTCATGATATCGCAAAACACAACCACAATCTAGATCCGTCAAAATGTGAGTTGGTAGCCCGCCCGTGCAACTTAGAAATGTGGTATAAGAACAATCGGGCAACATCGGGAGCAGTAAATGGGTTTACCGAGTATAAAGAAGAGCTGATGTTAGAACGCTTCAAAGCCCGGCTAGTAGCCAAAGGTGCGGAGCAAAGAGGAAGGAGTAGATTTCACAGACACTTTCAGCCCTGTTGTTCGACCCACATCAGTACGTGTTGTACTTACCATTGCCTTATCTTTTGGTTGGCCATTACATCAATTGGATGTCAATAATGCTTTTCTGCATGGTGACTTGGAAGAGCCGGTTTACATGCTTCAACCACCGGGTTTGACTGATCCAACCTATCCACAGCATGTTTGTAAACTTAGAAAGGCGCTCTATGGCCTTAAACAGGCTCCCCGTGCCTGGTACAACAAATTCCAAACTTGCTTGCAATCACTAGGCTTTCATTCTTATCAATGCTTCGCCCTTCCTTATTCCTCTTCGTCTTGGTATGATACTTTCCTAAAAGCAAGGATTTTCTGAAAAAAATGATCTGATCTAACAATTGAATGAAAGCACATGGTTTCGGATCCAAGCACATGGTTTGCGGCTCTGGGCAAGGGATGCTGTAGTTTTTTCTGCTAAAAAAAGAACTGTTATTATTCGCTCCACTCTTGCCATCACGCTCTGTCTTGAGCATCTCCCACATCTAACTGCAAGCCTTGCTTTCCATTGGCTGATTCTCTGTTCCAGGTACAAGTCAAGTGGTCCGGGGATGGATTCCTGGTGAAGAGCACTTTTGGATTATCTAGTTGTTGCTTTGACTACCCCAATACCCAGGATTAAAGAAATACGATTCCTAGCGCTAGAAAAATGCATATATAGGGTCCAGAATTCATGCAATGGAATGAAATAAGGGTTTAAGCCGGGGAGGCAAAGGGGATTGCTATCGTCACCCTTTCTCCCGGTGTATGTGAAAGAGAAAAAGTGACGAACTTTTTTTCTTTTCGGTTGGTTGGTCCAAAGAACGAGAGTCAGCTTCCTTAAGTCCGTTCTTCCTCAGTAGCTCAGTGGTAGAGCGGTCGGCTGTTAACTGACTGGTCGTAGGTTCGAATCCTACTTGGGGAGATTTGATTCATTCTGAATTCGAATTGATAGTTATAGCTTTTCTGACTAGCGACCCCTGTCCTTCTCCTTTTTCTTTTCTAAAGACGCAGCAGAATCGTCAAACGGGACATCAAAAGTGGGAAGTTGATTGTAGGATTTCTATTCCTCACTCTCGTATAGGTGAACTTGGTTCGTTCAATGAAAAGGGATAAGAAGGATCCACTGGGAATGAATGGGAAGACTGGGGTAGTATCTTCATTAGCCGGAAGGAATTAGTCTCCACTAGCGTAATTCGAAGAACGAACAAGAAAAGGCGTCACTGTTTAGGTAGGAGGATGGATGGATGTGGTCCAATGGCTAAAGCTCTGCCAGCTTCTTGTAGACTGGCAGTCTCCGAGAGGAACCTTAACCCCCCGGGGGGAGGCCGGGTGGGATGGTATACTTTTTTTTCGCCACAAGTGGGAACTCAGTCCTTGGTAAGACACAAGGGGGGAAGGAAGATCTTCACTCATTCATTAAGTGCCTGCGGTGAGACGCGACCCACAACAAACGAAGGGGGTGGAGGGAGACCGAAGAAGGAACAATTGTCTTGAATGCTACGCTGGGATCAGCAGCTTCCAGTGAAGACAAAATGAGTCGGGCAGGAAGAGGAAGATCGTGCGGGGAAAACGGGGTTCGAACCCGCGACTTCTGGCGTGACAGACCAGCACTCTAACCAACTGAGCTATTTCCCCCTTTCGTAACTACTGTCGATTCAACAGTCACCTACCGGTTACCTTTGTAACTATACCAAAACCAAAGTAGCTGTACAACAGAATGCCCTTCGCCTTTAGTACTTTTTTTTTCTTTTGACGACAGTAGAAAGAAATGGCTCTGCTCGCTTAGACTCGGGGCTCCGCGCTCTATCAGCTATCAGTTAGTTGGCGCTACGCGCGACTTCAGTTGACAAAAGCGAACAAGATAGCGCTAGCGCCCGCGGTTTCGTTTGTTCGCCTTCTAAAAGGCCTACTGACCTGCCGGTGAAAAGCCGGTTACAAAATAAATAATAAGACGTAGGTAGTGCAAAAGTACCAAAACAACTGAAGCCTACATCCCACTACGTCTGGGTTCCCCCTTCCTATGAACCTTGAGTCAGAGGTCTTACCTTGAGTCAATAGGTAGGGTCAACTATACCAAAGTGGAAGGGCCACTATCTAAGCTATTAGTGGGCTGGTTTGAACTATTGATTTACTGAATCGAGTGAAGCTGTGTTGCGTAACAAGACTATAGGTCGCCAAGGCCTAGAAGTACAAGTGGTCGCCCTAACGGCCACTCTCAAACTCACTACTTGAGTGACGAAAGTCACTTAGCTTCTTTAATAGGGCTTTCCTTTCAGTTACTCCGGGGCCCCGGGAAGAGGAAGAAGGAGATAGAGCAAAGGGTCTCCTCTTTCTGTCCGCTCTTCCCGGCATGTAGAGATCCGATTGGGCTTATAGTTTAATTGGTTGAAACGTACCGCTCATAACGGTGATATTGTAGGTTCGAGCCCTACTAAGCCCATCTGACCTGCTTAATCAATGACTCCGGTAGTCACCTGAACCACTCTCTCGGATAGCCCACAGCCTCTCTTCTGGATGCGAAAGAAGATTCGATCAACGTACAAGGTTTGCCTTCTTGTGAGAAGGAGGGAATTGTGTTCTCAGTGCAAAAGGAGTCTTTGAGAAGGTTCAGTGAGTCTGAAGAGAGAGAAGATCAGTAGAGCAGTCCGGCAGCAGTTCGGGGGTCAGCTTTGGGATTTGCCTGATCGACCCCTACCAGTGTATTAATATACAAAAATGAAGATTGACATTCGTATGTACAATTTACTGGTTCTTCCTCCCGAATTGAGACCCATTGTTTATAGGTCTGGGGATAAAGTAGTGACTTCGGATATTAATGAACTTTATAAGAGAGTTATCCGTCGGAAGAACAACCTTGCCTATCTATTAAAAAGAAGTGAATTAGCACCAGCAGATTTAGTAATGTGCCAGGAAAAATTGGTACAAGAAGCCGTGGATACACTTCTTGATAGTGGGTCCCGCGGGCAACCGACGAGGGATGGTCACAATAAAGTATACAAATCACTTTCAGATGTAATTGAGGGTAAAGAGGGGAGGTTTCGCGAGACTCTGCTTGGGAAACGGGTCGATTACTCGGGGCGTTCTGTCATTGTTGTGGGTCCTTCGCTTTCATTACATCAATGTGGATTACCTCTAGAGATAGCAATAAAGCTTTTTCAGCTATTTGTAATTCGCGATTTAATCACGAAACGTGCTACTTCTAATGTCAGGATTGCTAAAAGGAAAATTTGGGAAAAGGAACCCATTGTATGGGAAATACTTCAAGAAGTTATGCGGGGACATCCTGTTGAACAGAGCACCTACCCTGCATAGATTAGGCATACAGGCCTTCCAACCCACTTTAGTAGAGGGACGTACTATTTGTTTACATCCATTAGTGTGTAAGGGTTTCAATGCGGACTTTGATGGGGATCAAATGGCTGTTCACCTACCTTTATCCTTGGAAGCTCAGGCGGAAGCCCGTTTACTTATGTTTTCTCATACTCCTGTCTCCCGCTATTGGAGATCCTATTTGCGTGCCAACCCAAGACATGCTTATCGGACTTTATGTATTAACGATTGGAAACCGTCGAGGTATTTGTGCAAATAGATATAATAGTTGCGGAAACTCTCCAAATAAAAAAATAAACTACAATAATAACAATTATTATAAGTATACGAAAGATAAAGAACCCCATTTTTCTAGTTCCTATGATGCACTGGGAGCTTATAGACAGAAACGAATCGGTTTAAACAGTCCCTTGTGGCTCCGATGGAAACTAGATCAACGCATCGTTGGGTCAAGAGAAGTTCCGATTGAAGTTCAATATGAATCTTTTGGGACTTATCATGAGATTTATGCCCACTATCTAGTAGTGGGAAATTGAAAAAAAGAAATCCGTTCTATATACATTCGAACCACTCTTGGTCATATTTCTTTTTATAGAGAAATAGAGGAAGCCATACAAGGATTTAGTCGGGCCTATTCATACACTATCTAAACAAGGAAGTTAAATTCGGCGATGCCCCTTTCGGGGGGCATTCCGATTTCGCTAGTACCATCTTTTTTGCCGCGCAAATCCAGATTGAGATTGAGGAAAGGGAGTAAATTAAGTTTTCGAATCACTGACTCAGGCCCATTGTCGAATCCTACTCAGCAATTGTCGAATCCTACTCAGCCAAAAAAGGGGGTACTTATGTATGGCAGAACGGGCCAACCTGGTCTTTCATAATAAAGAGATAGACGGAACTGCTATGAAACGGCTTATTAGCAGATTAATAGATCATTTCGGAATGGGATATACATCCCATATACTGGATCAAATAAAGACTCTGGGCTTCCATCAAGCCACTACTACATCGATTTCTTTAGGAATCGAGGATCTTTTAACAATACCCTCTAAAGGATGGTTAGTCCAAGACGCGGAACAACAGAGTTTTCTTTTGGAGAAACACTATTATTATGGAGCTACGCGGTAGAAAAATTACGCCAATCCGTTGAGATATGGTATGCTACAAGTGAATATTTGAAACAAGAAATGAATTCGAATTTTCGAATAACGGATCCTTCTAATCCAGTCTATCTAATGTCTTTTTCAGGAGCCAGAGGAACTCAGGTACACCAATTAGTAGGTATGAGAGGGTTAATGGCGGATCCTCAAGGACAAATGATTGATTTACCTATTCAAAGCAATTTACGCGAGGGACTTTCTTTGACAGAATATAGAATTTCCTGCTACGGAGCCCGAAAAGGGGTTGTAGATACTGCTGTACGAACAGCGGATGCTGGCTATCTTACACGTAGACTTGTTGAAGTAGTTCAACATATTATTGTGCGTAGAAGAGATTGTGGTACTATCCAAGGTATTTCTGTGAGTCCTCAAAATGGGATGACGGAAAAACTTTTTGTCCAAACACTAATTGGTCGTGTATTAGCAGACGATATATATATTGGTTCACGATGCATTGCTTCTCGAAATCAAGATATTGGAATTGGATTAGTCAATCGATTCATAACTGCCTTTCGAGCACAACCGTTTCGAGCACAACCAATATATATTAGAACCCCCTTTACTTGCCGGAGCACATCTTGGATCTGTCAATTATGTTATGGGCGGAGTCCCACTCATGGGGATCTGGTCGAATTGGGGGAAGCTGTAGGTATTATTGCGGAAATCTATTTGATTTGATACATTGTGGTCGGTAACGTTGGTGAATTAACAGAAACGGAAAGAGAGGGATTCGAACCCTCGGTAAACAAAAGCCTACATAGCAGTTCCAATGCTACGCCTTGAACCACTCGGCCATCTCTCCTACATAATCTTATTATTGACCAGAAACTGAGTGAATAGCGAGTTTTCGTATCCCTGCAAGTACAGGTACAACCGATCACAGGTTCCATAGGGAGTTTGACTTCCTTTCCAATTTCATATTTCTCAACAACAACTTCTCTCATCCCCACGGATCTATTCCAAATTCTGGAATCGTCCCATGTTTCTATTTCGATTGTATGGCGTATACACGTTCTGCAAACAGAACGTATGGTTACTTTACTCTATTTTCTCATGGCTTGTTAAACCTTTCTTTTTTCTCTTTGGATCATAACCAAATCAAAACTTCTCGAGTTATCAGAATCCATAGTCAAATTCAGTCCTTGGTTATTCAAGTTAGATGAAATAGTAATAGTTTGGCTCATTGGTATACTACGAAATCCAATCTGATTCAAATATTTCATATCTCTCCTTGTCGGGACAATTTGAGCAGAAAGCCCATATCTATTATCTATTTTTTAGAATCGAATTAGTCTGTTTTTTTGCTATTTCGTACTGTATAATTCCATTGTTTATGGGATCATTTTCCCCGAGGGTTTCCAATCAATGGGGGCGTAGTATAGGTAGTTAGAGAGGCTCCCCTAGCTTGAATTCTTTTTACCCATTCTTAGAGAGTGATAGGTTTTATTTTTCCGTACCGTAATAGAAGAGCTCAGAAGAAAGACCTAATTATGTAAAAACACGACCATTCAAGCTAAAGATCAGAGGATCCGTAATAGGACTCTCATAGACTTGCCAGGAAATATCAAATTTGGAATCGGCTTTTGCGCTAGGCTCAAACTTGAGGGACGGAGCCTTTTATTTTGTTCGGGGAGTGGATTAAGAACGTTTTAGCCCCTCCCCTCATCTTTGATGTAGGAATGTCGCTATAAGACGAATAACCTTATTCCATGGTGAGTTTAGCTACCTCCAGAAAGTCAGTGTCTGAGTTATAGTCCGCGCGATCCATTCAAAGTCTGAGTTTCTAGAAAATTCCTTCCTCACCAAGTAGTCTTCTTGGCCCTCAAAAGGAGACAGCCGAGCTAAATGATCCATACGAGTCACTAGCTTGGAAGCCATTTGCCTTCAATGCAGTTTTAGAACTTTAAGTGTAAATATTTTCCCTTACAGGTTACTTGAAATAGACCTCATCTTCATAAACTTATTTTATAGCCGGCTGTCCAAAGAACTCCAATTGAAGATCGAAACTCGCTAGGACATTTCTCTGGCATGGTTCATATAGAAAAAGAGATATTCATGTTCCTCTGTAAGTAGAAAAAAGTTTGATGGTGTTTTGGGTATACAGAATCTCTTAGAAATGAACAGGGCATTGATTGCTAAGTGGTGCTTTCGTTTCAAGGACCCCACTGTCACAGGTCTTTGGAAGCAAATAATAAGAAAAATGTATAAAAGAAAAAAAGATGTATTCACCATTATAAAATGGTGTTGTCTCTGAGAAACACAACATTGAGTTAGGCTGTAAATACTTCGTTGGAAATGTTTGGATATATTTTTATGGAATGATAGATGTTTATGTGACTGTACACTGGCACGCCTATATCCAACTTTGTTTGCAGCTTGCTATGAACAGGAGATTACTGTGGCTAAAGCTCTGGAACATGATAGTTTGCATTTTCCTATTTGAGTACAGGACGTTGTTCAGAGTGTTGGGCAGCATTGTGGAGAGATCACCCACAATTTGATTGTGATGTAGCTTTATGATATCTCCTCAAGGTATAGGGGCTTGCTTCTTACTAAAGGAATGGGGGAAAACGGATTTCTTGAAAAAGCATAGAAAAAGAGTGATCCGCAGACTTACTAATGTTCTCTGGCCAGGCCCGGGATTCATCTCCCCCAATCCCAATACATGCTACTTCTGATAAGTCATGGTGCCGTGGTGGGTGAACAACTCTCCAAACATTCAGGAGCTCCTCTTACAACCAAGCCAGGCCTATGTGAACTATCCGGGTACAGCTTTCTTCGTATTCCATGAGCCATGGGAATCTGCCCTTATTGAACTGTGCTCTGTCAGAGATTCTGACCTGTCTTTGGTTCTCTGAATGGATCGAAAGACGGAAAGTAACGCGCCGTAGTTACTTTCTCTTTCGTAGTGTATCTCTCGTGCCTACGTGTATCACTGGGTCAAAACATAGGTTCGAGAAGAACTAATGTTGTGTTTCGCCTCCTCGTCAATAGTATAATTTGACTATACACGAATCACCACGCCAGAGGTTAACCATGGGGGTGACTCCTTCCCACCGCGAGGAATGTGTGGAGCGGGGAAGGAGTAGCACAAGCATTGCTGAATAAGTGACTTACTTAGTGACTCTTTGAATTAGACTCCCCTGGGAATAACACGAGAGACAGAATGATTTATTTGAGACTCGATTAATTAGCTTAGCTGGGCAAGCAAAAAGACAGAAAGACATAGCTGCTGGGAAGAGTTGGTTGGAAGAAGGCAGGTAAGATGGAGCCAATTACCAATTCCGGGCGGTGCGCTTAGAGGATAAAGCCCGATGCTTTTTCTTTCTTTTCTATGATATGCAAGTGCTAACTAAATAAATCAATGCAAAAGAAATTCATTTAGCATGACCCCCTAACTTCAGTCAGTCTGGTAAGAAAGGGTTCTAAGCGGCGCAAAAAACAGGTAGAAATACCAATTGACATATCAATCGGGCAGTAGTTCACTAGCCAGAGTGGAGCATCTTCAAAGCAATATGACAGCCCGCCCATAGGAGGAGATTGACCGCCCCAGTAGGCATTTGACCGCGAGTTCAGGTGTGTGTTCATGTCCTCTGTTCTCTACTTTTTCTCGTAATTAGTGTGGCGCTACTTGTTTGGCCTGAAACTTTCGCTTGGCTTGTGAAAAGCAGCATTCATTGAAAAGTTCAACTTTATGATGTGAAAATCCCTATTCAAAAGTACGGAAATGAAAAAGGAACATGTTTTCTTTTTTTTCTATCAAACTCCAAATTCTTGTAGGATGAATCAAACCAATCGGCCATTTCGCAGTCCATCTATCTTCTCGAGTTACGCTTGACAGTGCACAGACCCGTCTTAAGACCCTTATTCCCAGAATTACCAGGGCTAGCCAACTAAATAGAAAACCTGGCCCCATAGCTGGTCTTCCATATGCACTCAAGCAGGACCCCTACTTTAATAAGTCTGCAATTAGAATAATGAGGGGATAGCAGCGAACTCTATTAACAGACTGAACTTTACCTGTCTCCCCTTTTCTTTTTTCTTCCCTGACCGGGGCATGAGCCCGAACAGACTGATTGGCATCATCAAATCTCGTTTACAAGGTTTCAACTGCTCTAGTGGGAGTTGCTTTTTCCTATGCTGGCTTCATTAAAGAAATTGCATTGCGCGCTCTTTCCTTCCCAAAGAAGATTCCTTAAGAAAGCAAAGCTTCCGTCTCGAACTCCGAGTGCTTTCCAAGGGGATCTGGTTAGCCTTATACATCTCCTCTTATACCCGAATCCATTCAATTAATTCCTCGCTGTTTATAGGCTCGCTCCATCCGCAATAAGAGCATGACAGATTTCTGACTTGCCCTTACTTAATATAATAGCCAGAACATGATTTCGATAGAGGATTTCCATTTCTAAATCAATGGTTGGTTCGGGACCAGGGACGGTCCGTTTCCAAAAAAGGTACTTTTCTCTACAAGATGTGTTTTCCAGTCATTATATATAGTAGTAATGTAATGATAGAGATTTTCTAACGACTCTGAAGGGCCAACCCTTCCTCGAGCTATCTACTTGGAGCGAGCGCACTACTTGTTTAACGCGGGCGGGCAGGCAGGTCGAACTCTAATTCTAGAAAGAATCTATCCCAATTCTCTTTCTTGGTTTAGCAGCTCGTCCCAAACTAGTCTTTCTCAGGTAAGCGAGGATTATATATATTACTATCAATGTGTGTTCAATCGACGTTATCGAGCCAAAAGAGCTCACATGAACCTTGCGAAAGGTGTCTTGCAGGAACATAGCCTTATCCAGAAAAAAGAATACCCGCCCTCACCTCTTTCCTGCGCGAGTAAATGCTCGTTCAACTACAAGTGGTCACTACTTCGCGGAATCGAAGGGAAATGGTTCACGAGTGGAACAAGTCTTTATTGTACGACCCTAGATCTACTGGAAAAAGAATTGACATGCAACTGAGCCGCAAACAACAAAAGAGAAATCAACTATGAAAAACCAGTCCACTTTCCAACTCCTATCTTTCTGATTTCCTCTTCTACATCAGATTCGTCTTTCCCCCAGCTTCCCTTTCATTTCCACTGGCTCCTGATCTCCCCTTATAGTGAAGATGTTTCCTTTGGGTGTTGGCTTTTTCATTGCTAAATGTGCTGTTGACACAATCGCTCGCAATTCCCATGAAGATACTTAATTCCTTCCTTCATATTGCTTAGTCTTGCTCGATAGAAATGGATTGAAAAGTTTATCCTTTTCTAAACGGTAACTGGAAACAAACATCTTATTGAAGCAAGCGAAATCACTGCAGAAGGGCTTAGTTGAGTCAAAGTTGGCGCTATATATAGCCAGTTAAGGAATCTCACCTAGCTGGAACCTACTCCAACTGCTGACAACTCATACTACGATCTTTTCTCGCCTAGTGGAAATTGTGATATCAATTTCGATAGAAGTAATGTGCCTTTCATTTCCCTATCCAGTACTGGCATCATCTTATTAGCCATCGGCTTGAAGAGAGGATCCTGGCTGTCATCCCAGTCTCAGCTTCATTCCCTGGTGGAAACCATTCACTCGGGGCGATCAATTCCTAGCGCAAGAGCGAATGCTTAGGATAGGAATCGCTATCGCGCTAGGAATCGTAGTCATATATATCGTAGGAGGAGCCAGGCAGTACTCGCTTCGAATGGAAGGATCCGTACAGGTTATACTCCCTTACCCGCCCGAGGAGCCGTAGAGGACTTGACTAACCACTTGAAACCAGGCACCCTAAATGCTTCGCCTGGCTATTACCATCCAAAGAGGAAAGACTTTGTTTGACCAGCAGGAATGTATTCTTGGAGCTATGCGAGGACAGAAAGCAGTAAGTAAGTTCTCTCTCATTCAGTTGTTTTTCCAGCGGTGAGATTGATCCCTGTAGGTTTATGAAGACAGGCTTTCGAGGACAAATCTACTATTTATCTTCTTTTCTTTTTGAAACAATTCTCTATAGCTGGTCTGCCCACTGGCCTATCCTACTTTGGTTAAGGTGATTGGAGATTGCTCAATCAGAAAAGGAAAACATTCGATCCTTGCAAAGCTTCAGGACATGAATTGGAATGAAAAAGAAATGATTACTTCAAACTTTAAGAGAGATGGAGGACTCCCAATCGGTTTAAGCAAGAGCTTTAAAGTTGAGAAAGAAGAAGGGCCGAAGGCTTTGACATTCAATCAACGGAGTTGTTTTGTATTCGATTCTTTCTATTTCTTCTCTATCCTTCTTCTCTGCCAACCCTACCTTACCTTATTGAATGCCTTGCACTTGCTTTCTCGTCTCAATCCGACGTTCTTCTTTCGACGTGTGAACCTATGAACTTCTCCAACGTCGTAGCTTTAGGTCAATCCCTAGTAGCTTTCTTTGCCGACCGAGCCATCACTCGCCTTCCTACTACCTACTATAGGCTTGCTCCTGAAGCTGGAAAGTAACGAACGAAGTGAAAAACTGGAATCTAGATTGTGGTGCTTCATCTCTAGAATGGGCTCTTTACTCACCAACAAACACCATTCCACAGCTTCAACATGCTACCAGTACAATCAGAATTGGAAAAAGGATGAGAGTGGCATTGGCTTTAGGGGATGTTGCTGGCTCTATAGTAATTGGATCGGTCATGGTGCATTTTGGAGAAGGATTGGATTGGATAGATAGCTTCTACCTCTCAGACGTGACAACAGTAGGTTATGGAGGCCTGATCGACCATGGAAGGAAGACTCCGCAGATGCTATATGAAAACTCTGCATAGGAGGAGACACTAGCATCTCCACTTGGCCCTTCTAGCATAATCACTGAGACCCTACTTGCGTACTCGGATTACTGAAGGCAACCTATTTGAAAATGGGCTTCCGGCCTACTCAATCCTTTCCCTTTCCGCGTCTCCACATTGAAAAGGGGGGTCCCTCCTCCCCCTGCTAGCTAGATATGGTGGGGTGCTTTCTCTTGATCAGAGTCTCCATTTTGAGATGGCAAACCCGGCTATAAGGGGATAGCAGAGCCCGTGCATAAGATGCTGCCTGGCTGCTTCAATAATAAGCAAATGGATAGCGCTCTGCCTACAGAAACCAAACCTATTGTTTGCAGCCCTTCCTTACAGAGAGCGAAATTCCGACCCAACGTCTATAAAGAGAAATAACAAAAAGTAGAGTAGGGAGGACAGACCGGTACACAGGCACAACATCGTGCAAAGAAAATGAAAAGTAGGGTCTTCAATCAGAATGATAATTATTCTCTATTTCCATGACCTGCACTATACGCAACGAAATAAACTCCCAGGCTTCCTACCTGCTACCTATTTCTCACTCACAAGAGCTTCGACCTTGCTTATACTTGAATTTCTCTTGCCTTCATTCCCATAAGAGAAAAGCTTTCCTACCCTAGTTCCTAAGCATAGACATTTCCTCTTTATTTACTATTAGATAGAGTAGAACGACTGTACCAAGCACCATCCCTATGTTGACTAATGCCATGCAAAGAAATCTACTCCTATGAATTCACATCTCTTTTCCATAAACTCCTATGAGAGGACCACTGACGACAAGACAACAGAAAAGTAGCTTACCCAAAGCTAATCCTCAGTTTCAACCAGTACAAAAGCAAAGCTTGTCCCAGCCTCATTAGACTGAAAAGAATTACCCCTGCCTCTGTTGGGTCCGGAACGGCGGCCCCTGCTGGAGTGAAACCTTCCACCATTTTCGCTCATTATCATATCCAACGAATATACATCGGATAGCTTTCTTGTCGAATTTACTTCGGCTCGCTCTTTTGATAGCCAAGAGTCCCGATCTTTCACTCCATCATGCCTTCGGTAAGGGCTGGCTCACAAGATACAGCCAGAGGTGTGTCCTTGCTTGTATTATCAGAAATCACCGATCCACCAACCCTTGCATTTCGTTCTAGTGACAAGGACCTACCTTCAAGCTGAGCGATTGAGCTCTGTTATAGCTGCCATTTCTTATTCATATTAGACCACTGACCAAGAGGAAACCATAATAATAATGAGAGATAAGATGCAGCTCACTTGGAAAAAACCCTGTTCTTATTCCTTTACTTGTGTTCAGCTTTGTCATTGGTATGACAATCCGTTCTGTCAGACCCATCATAGGCTGTGTAAGGTATTATTGCCGTCACTTCAACAACTGAAAAGGTTTTTTCTAAAGTCGCCACTAGGACACTTGTTAGGAAGGCCTGGGAATGACCCTCTAGCCCTCCAATCTGAAAAAGCAGGAATGCAGGAAAATCATCACATTAACTACGCCATTCTTGAGCGCCAATCAGTATCCTCCTAGATTCTCATGTGTTGAGTATCAAACAAAAGATCCCATGTTCGGTTGGTCAGATCAATTCGGCTTTACCCATTCATTGTTTTATCGAGGCAAGACAAAAAGGGACAGTTTTCTTATCTTTTGAGGTCTCAACGAACGGTTCTTAAATCATTAACGGATGCAGAAATGGGACAAGTTATTACCGGTTTGAGGGGACAATGGTTTTCTAGGTTGTTTCACCAATCTGTTGAATTGGAATGGAGCTCACGACCGTGAAACCCCTCGTTGTTTGATGGCACCTATCTTGTTCCCTTCGGGGAGAAATACTACTCTTGTTTTTCTTGTTCCTGTTGTTCTTCTTTCTCGAAGAGATGGGTGCACCGCCTTGGAGAAGGTAGTGTGCCTATCGACGACTCCTTTCCATTGTATGGGAGGATATCTTCTTTGTTGTAGCTGAACTGATGTATGAATAAGGAGAGTGTGAATGGGGATTGGAGAATGCCTTGCAATGAATTACGGATCCTTCTTGTATGTCCTCGAGAGGAGCCTCTAATGACCTTTCCACACCAGTTTGAGGGAATCCAATCCAGGTGGGAACTCCTAGAATGGGGTTAGAACTTGTTTTTCTTCATAAATATGGGGAATCTGCCATCGAACTACCACTGGTATGATCCATCTTCGATTGACCAGCATCAGGTATCGGCTAATGGCATTTTAGAAAGCTTCTCTTCCCTTGTTGGGTTCCTACCGTTTACTAATAATATAATAAGAGTAGTGGTGCCTTTAGATTGATTTTCTTGTCTGTCTTTGAATGAGAGATGCATAAACTAAAGAAAAGATATGCCCATCTGGATAAATAAATCAAGGTGCTATTATATTACTAGGGGCGATCCTCTTTTGGTGGGGCAAAGGGAACGAAGAGAAGAGGTTTAGTATAAGAACAGAGGAAGGGTTGGAAAAAGATGAATCGGACTTGGCAGATTGAACTGAAGACTATAAAGAAGGAGGAAGAAAGCCCATAATTATCATGTATGACAAGGTTGTTCTTATCATGGTGAAACTGTTGGAAAAAGGTTACTGTGATTTTCTATCTATTAGTTGACTACGGAGCTTCTTCATCCCGACCTATCTATATGTGAAAAGCACTCCGCCAGAATCCTCGTAGTACTAAGTCGTGGCTTACAAGCTAGCCCCTACTCCTTGTTTGGGCAAGATCTATATGGTTTACCAACCTGGCATAGACACCAGATCCTTTTTATCAAGCGTGCAGGACCAGTGAAGAAAAAAGATTTGCAAAAACACACATGAAACATATTGAACTCCTAAGAAACACCTGACCTCAGGTGCTTTTTTTTTTTTCCTTCTGGATGGTTCTGATGTAGTGAACAGCTTCCGACCATTATGACCTTTTATTTCATTTTTTATTTTCTATAGGAACTCACTACTGCTGCATTTCAAATGTGCCTGCCTATTGCCTTAATTTACAGACCTCTGCGATTCACATATAGCCACACTAATGTAAGACAGCTCAATCGAGTCTAGCCTGAGATATAAAATCACACTAGCCAATCAAAAAAGTAGCCAAACAAAGCCAGGTAGTTTTCATCCATAAGTACACAGGTGAACAAGTAGAAAGAGCTTACTTGGTAGTGGGGAACTCTTGCATTATCTGAGTGTATATGCCTTTTCAAAACTAGCATCGTAGGAACTTTAAGAAAAAGATATTGTTTTAGCAGCTCTTATTTCTATTTTACTGCTCAACTCGCTCTTAAACATAAAAAGGGCACTTACCCAGAAAGGTCAGTTTTCTTACTAACCCACTTTAAAAGCCAGATCATATGCGGCGATATACTACGGCTGAAAGAAAACGAAGACAACAAAGCTTTCCCAGTGAGAGGAGGACTTTACACACTTTTGCTTATTACCAAAGAAGCTTGTTGAAAGCGCTCGCTTCGTGAAAACAAAGCAGAAGGAAGCGGAATGTCCCGTCCACCAATAGTATACAGAATTTGGATACGTCACTAACTATAGCTATAGTGAAAAGGATCTTCGGAGTTTTTACGATGTTCCAATCAATGGGTAAGAAGATCCGCCCACAATATGTTCATCTCTTGCTTCAAAGACTAGTTCTTCCGAAGGAGAGAAAGGAAGAGTAGTTGTAAGATAACACCGAGAATAGTTACGAGCCATATGTGACTGTGCAAAAAGTACGATTTACCTAGCAAGCATTTCTTTTTTGAATTCATTAGCAACAAGCTGTTTGTGTATCACTTTGAACTGGGAATTCATTTATTGCTTTTTCACTGAAGTACTCTTGCTTTTGAACTCAGCGAATCCCTCCTTTTCCTCCACTCTCACCATTATACCTCCACCTGCTTGACAAGAAGGTAGCAGAGGGAGTGATGGTGATTGAGAAAAGATATGGTATTTGGGGGATGCAATACGAAACTATGTTATGTCAGATATGCGGAGGGCATACTAATAGGAATTCCGAAGATAAAAAGAATGGATAGATGTGGGTACCTGCTGCGAGATAAAGTAAGGAACCTTCTTCTTTCAGTATGCAAGAGTCTCGGTATTCGAATAAGATGGTCCAGGATGGAGGGCAACAAGCTGGGGGAAGAAGGAACCGAGGAATACCAGTCAGGTACAGGGATTAGTACTCTCTTTATCCGATGAGGGCAAAGTCAGAGCTTACATTCCCATTACAAGGTGGAAAGAGAAACTCTCCTTTGACAACTTGAAAGAGAAAAATGGGCGAAGAACAAAGAAAAGATGGGTGGTCCCCTTCAAAGCATTTTCTTGCAAGGGCCTATCGCGAAAGAACTCAAGCCAATACTTTTTAACGTAGTAGATCCTAGGAAACATACGTACGAGATATTTAGAGCCCTTCTTCGGCAAGGGTATCCGGTAAAAGGAGGACGGTTCCTAATCTTTTGATCGGCAAAGGGTTCGATGCATTGATTTTCGCCTATGAACGAGTCAATCAGCTAGATCTACTTGCGGCAAACGGCACCTTCCTTTCCCAGCCAATGGTACGTAAGGCAATGGTTGTTATTGAAGTTCAGATCAGGGCTAGGTTTCGGCTTTTTCCACGGTTCCGTAACGGTAGGTTTCGGCTCCTCGCTACATCCCTTCTGCTCCTACTAAGGACGCTGCTGAACCGATAGGATTTGCCGAGCGAGCACTACCATAACTTATGGTATCTGACCAGTGTTAAGCATTAGCCAACCAGGGAAAGAAACTAAGCGACTACCTGCGCTGTCACACGGCTCCATTTATCGAAGAAAGGGATCAGACTGCTGCCATTAAGGCAATGAAATTGACGAGGAAGAGTAAGGAGTTTGGAATGACAACTAGTCACTTCTTGCTGAAGATCTGTTCAGTGAAGGAAGCTTCACTATGATGTGTTAATGCCAATGGAGGATATGTTGCATGTTTGGTGTCCAAAGAAATGAGGATACTGGAACTAGCTTCTGGGGTCCAAGGATACCTCCGCCTTTCACTTTCATCTCTTGATACCGAAATTCGCCTAAGGTCTGGCCTTCTACTCTACTTTGATTCAGATTCATTTGTCGAGAGATAGTGGATAGAATGAATAGTAGAAGTTCCGCTGTAAGCAGTTACGAATGGGGAGGGTATCATTAAACCCAGTCTTCGCTTAAGACTTATCTAGTTTTGCTCCCTACTCTCAAGTAAGTAGAAGGGGAAGGGATAAACCTAAACTCTGACCTATGCTGTTGGTCAGAGAAATCCTCCTCTTTTAATAGAACTATGCGAACAACAATTTCGAAAAAGAGGGATGGTAGAAGTCCTTGCGAGGTAGAGCCAGACAGAAGACCAAGAAAGACGCCAGAAGAACGGATTTACATATATATAGTGGACGGGCATTGTTGATATTTCCAGGAGGTCAACTATTGATATTGAATGAGAGGGACCTCTCTTTTTACTTCATCCTCACAAATCACGATCTACTAAAAGGATAGTTTCCCAAGATAGAGGGATATTGGTTCAAATCCAATTCGTGAGACCAGAAGAAAGGTCAGTGTAGAGAAGCTCGGTCAGGGCATATCCTAAAGCCATTGCCTCCAGCCAGTAGTAGTGGTAGGTAAGCATCTTAAGTTAGGGGTGAAATTGCTTTTCTGACAAGGAAAGGGATTGTAGGCAAGCCTGTATAATTTCCTCTTACCTCTTCTCTTCATTTCCATCTTTCAACATATTCCCAAGCCTCTTCCACTGGTGCTCGCTCGGTAATTTCTTGTTTCACTGCTGCCTTGGATGCTCTAACTTATTTGGTTTAAAGCCTTCATTGTACGACTGAGGATTGGGTAGATGCTGATTCCGCGGCTCAGATTCAAATAGAACAGAACTGACCACTTTCGTCTGAATCATAATTTCTCGAAAGAACTCTTTCGATAATGTGTTTTTATTCCACTCAATTAGATATAGAGATGCTAGACTGGACTGTCTGCTTTCTTAGTGGACACGAGACCCTGCTCCTTCTTCTTTCTCATTTGCCTCTTTCTTGATCGTTTAGTTCTTGGCTTTCATCCCCAGTGAGTAACTACGGCACGAAAGAGTAACGTATAACGTGACGATCCTAAAAGAGAACCAAAAGCTAGGCAGAAGAAGAATTCCATTCAAGCGAAGAACAGAGTGAATCCGCGAACCGATGATCATTTTTCCACTGACTGCTATAAGATATAACTGAATATTTGGGTCTTTAAATGGCTTTTTCTTCTTCTTCCGTGATTCGGTATCAGAGCAACGAACTTCTAGGACTGATCTAGGTTGGAACTGGGGTTGCCTAGCGATATCACTTAGCTCAATCTAAAGATATCTGAGCTTGTACCGCATGGTTGGAGGCAAGAAAAGCAGAAGCACCAATGACCTAGCCACCGATCAGTATATTAGAAGGTTTTATAAGCAGCTCTTTCTTAGCTTATTGCACCGTATCCAACGTACGCTCATATAGGCTCAACTAGTAATACCAATGTAGGAACTCCGATTGGTTTCTCACAGGTCGGATCCAATAATAAATAGACTTTATGGTAAGGAGAACGAAGCTAGCAAAGCCAGGCAGAGAGAGTTCTTCTTGATAGGAATATCGGGATAAGGGCTTATTGATAGGAATAGAGAAGCATAGGAGGAAAACAGGGCGGATGACTCTATGACTTGTCAAAAATAGGGCTTGGCTTGTAAGGAGTCTAATAAAACTAGAATCGTTACAAAGTAGATATGTTTTTTCTCGCCCATTTTTCTGCCGTCTCATATGTATGAGTAGCAGTATTGGCATTGAAAGAACGTGGGTACAGGAAATAGGGCGGTGGGGGCTAGGCTAGGTCATGTGTCTATTGGGAAAGGTAAGAGTTTATGGAGGTCTCACTCTTCTATGATATGGGTCTTTTGTACTACTCCTCTCTTCTTGTCGTACTCGTCTTTGCAGTGAAATAAATGGTTTTGGGTATGGAGAACTATGAGATAGATCACTTTCTTACAACTTGATTTATTCAAAGCAAACTAGATACCATATCTACAGGTCCGTTGGAGAACTCTAAGTAGTAGTTGAAGCAAGGCATTAGGAAGATAGGTCCCACGTAGGGAGGGGAGTTTCTAATTGGACGTGCATTCATTCCCTGGGGAGGGCGCTTTAAGTGCCGGATTTGTACACATAGTAAAGACATGAGGGTATTCAATTTTGGAATATAACATGAACTCTCTCCTCTAGCTGGAGAAAGAAGGCTGGTTCTCGGTAGTCGAGGAGAGGTGGAATCTTTCTTAGAACGGAATGTTAAGACACGACCTAACATGTTTCCAGGCAGGTAACGTATAGAAGACTGAAAGTTGAAGTTCCGGTGGGTCTCGTCAATCGATTACCTTCCTTATTGCGCCTGCCCCTAATTGGAGCTCTTCTTATCTATTTCTATACCGAGAATAGCTTTATTGACGGGCTGAACGAACCCCTCACTTGGCTAACTCAACAATCATATGTCTGAGAGTCTGGTCTAACTAAGCGGATTGGAGGCGGGCATTTTCATTTCAACGTAGCAGTAGGGAAAGTGATTTCGGGGGGTTAGTACACATGGGCAGTTGGGACAGTTACAGGTAGTTAAGTTCGGTCTTATTCTTATGGGCAAGTGGTCCTAGAATCTCTCTTTCCTTCTCTAAAGTATAGCTTTACGAAACTAGAATATGAGTAAATATAGAAATAGAATAATAAATAAGAATATCATATAGCCGTGTATTAGTAAGGATAGGTTTTGGTGAGTAGTAGTTCTTGGCATTAGTAAGCTAGCTTCACTAGACTATCTATGACAGGAAATTCGGTAAATGCACAATACAAGCAAGCAGGGGGAGCGGATTCCCAGAGAGAATTCCCGTGTTACTCTGATATTAGAAATAGAGGAAACTAGCACTTTAGAAAGAATGCAGAAAAATGATGGAACTAGAACGAAGCTCTACAAAGTTCACAACTCACCATTGCAACCGTAGGAATCTCTCCGAGGGTAGTAGGTCGGGGGAGCACCTTCCCTTTGCCTTATGGGACCCTCGATCATACTCTTTTCTGATAGCCGGAAAGGAATGACCTAACTTACCACTGAGTAGGCGCCCTTTTTCTTTTCCTTCTAAACTAGCTGCTCTCGCTCTACCAGTTCGTACTGAACTTTCACTTTAATTTATTTAATTTATAGGCGGGCGAGCCCTCGATTTGCATTATCCGTTGGATAAAAATAAATATCATAATCAAGTAGATAATGCGATGACTGCCTATCTCTTTCGAGAAGGAGTCCTTTTTCCGATACTTACTATTGGGGTAGGCTAAGGTTACATAGATTGTCTCCTATCTCTCCCCTGTCCTCTCGAGCTAATGACTAAACCGACCCACGACGAGAGGATCAACCACTGCCATAGAAAGAGCAGCGACTAACTAAAACCAAGGAATCCATCATCTGGCATATTGGCAATGGGCGAACTGTCCGAGTGTGGCGTGATCCGTGGATTCCCAGAGCCAGCACTCTAACCAACTGAGCTATTTCCCCAACTTTAAATTGCTAAAAACAGCTTCATTTCGGTATATTTATATATAGCTTTCGCCCTTTAGTTCAAACAAACTTCATCTCCTGCGTCGGCTGTTTCACCTCAAAATGGCCTAAAGTACCTCGCCGAGCACATAAGCGAGTTCAACCACATCGTGAACCAATTGAAGTCGGTCGAGTACCCATTGGGCGATGAGTAGAAGGCACACTGCTTTTTTTTTTCCCTCTATGCCGGATAGTTGGTCCACAACCTTACTTATATGTTTATGTGGCAACGCCAAATTCTCTACTATGTCCGTGACCGCATCGTAAACGAAGAGATTCGTAGGAAGGAGCGAGGCAAGACCAAAAGCTTTTTTCCACGTTTCGTTTTCTATGTGATATAATACCTAACTCTGCAATTTCTTTCTACTGCATCTTAGGCAAGCAATGTTCAGTTACAGGTGCTCCGTCTCACCAAAAGCAAGGAAAGTAGGAGTTACTTGAGGCATAAAAGCAAGAATGCCAGGATTTCCCATGAATTGCAGAGAAGTCGACTGGGTCTGATCGTATGAAAGAAATTCCTCCTCGATCAACATCGTAGGGGACATCGTTGGTTAAGTGGCGGGGGGAAAAGCTAGTTATTTCTAAAAGCAAAGGATCCATAAAATGAACCAATCGAGCAACTACGGCAATGCTCGATGCTATTTCGGGGCCTATGAGTAAGCGAAATGAAAGGACAGGTCAAGTACAGGAATAGGTAAGGTTTTCTGTCGCATTTCTTTCTATAGCATTGCTATATTGCTTTATGCACTTGTCGGCCTACTCAGCGAATGTATGGATTCGGCCGGGAATAAGTACCTACCCCTTACGGGAATCGAACCCGTGTCTTCGACATGAAAAGACGATGTCCTAACCACTGGACGAAAGGGACCAAAAAGCAATTCTTCATATACCTAAGAAAAGAGAATAGAAGTGGTTCCTTTTCTTTCTATACGAAATTCGACGATTTCGTTTGTGTTCATGTTGGCGATTTCAGATGTGAATGAGGCCGGTCGTCTCCCCTTCCTACGGGTTCCCAGTGACACATCAACCACGCCCCTTCCTTTTCTCCAATCATAAATAACCTGATCTCTTTCTTTGTCTTTCATCCCCCCGTCCCCTTCTTTCTAATTCAAAAAAGAAAGGGGGGGCGGTAAGGCGCCTATGGTTTGACAGGCAGGCTCGCAACTTACAAAGGGCACTCGCTGCTCGCAGGCCTGCTCTTTCTATTATGATTTCTATGTCTATGAAAGCTCCTTTGACTCCAGCCCCATAAGCTATTCTTTCACCAGCACCTGCACCTACGAGACGACTATTGCTATTATTTTTCATTGCCATTCTTCTTCCTACTTCGAGGGGATCTGTAAAGAGAAGAAATGGACAAAAAAATGAGCTAAAGCCAAGCGAACAATTAAACAACTCGAGTGAAAAAGCCAGGAAAGAAAAGCTCTAACTTGAGTAAAAAAGCCAATAACCAAGATAAAAAAAGCTCGGCGAGCGAGTAGGTTAGGTAAAAGACACTAAGCTAAGATTAAAGGTAAGTAACTAGTATCGATCCACGGGAGCAAGGAACAAGAAAGGTCTTGAGCTGCCAAGAAGAATCTGGGTCGGGAGCAGGGGTTGGTGGAACAACTGGACAAGCCTAAGTATCTAGCTTTGCTCACCTTGTTGAAACTAGCCCCGTTGCAATAGAGAAATCCTTTCCCGTTGAGAATGAACAGCTTTACCAAGGCATTCCACTGTCTTTGCTGGAACTGCTGTCCTCACTGAACTAACTGCCCGTTTCACTTGTCCCGTAGCTGGCTTGGAATAAGAAAAGTCTTTTCTTCCTTCCCCGTGAGCTAGAAGGAAGAGAGAAGCTGTGGCTGGCTTTGTTCACTCGGCTGGCTGGTCTATTTATTGCTATTTTGTCTTAATAGAGAAGAAGCTTTTTCCTGCGAAGATCAAGTTGAACGGTGAGTTCTAAAGGTTTTCCTGATGTACCAGTGTCTGTGTCGCTTTCCAAGTAGTCCTTTCTTATTTAATCAAAGAAAGGGCTTCAAAATCCAGAACTGCTAACAAACCAAGGATATAAGAATATTCATTAGGTTAATCACTTTTCTGTGTTCATTAGTGAACTTCCCCAGATAACAAATGTCTAGAATCTCCAGATAAGGAAGTACTCTTCTCAAAACACAACTGCTAACTACAGATAATTCTTCATTTGCTCCTTGGTTTAGACTTTAGAACAGCACTAGATCTTAAGTAATTGTGGGAGCTCCTAAAGCACCAGACCATTTTATGAACCAATTGCAAGTAAAAGTAGTCTTTGCAGCAAGTTAAACAATAGTATCACAAGTTCACAACTATGAATGCTCACACTCAGGATAGACGCCCAGCTTTATTAAGAAAGCCAAAGTTCATACAATACAATAAAAAAGGAAATAAGGAAAGCAGGGGACACCTGCGTTACAATGAGGTAATCTGACTTATAACGACTCCTGAACAACTCAAACACTAGAAAGCACTAGTATCACCAAACCAACAACTGAGCTTTCGACAGACGGACTTAGTCTTTCTTCAGGTCCCGCTAACCTAGTGATGTAGAAGATTAGCGCCGGATGGCACAAGGCGCTTTGCTGTAAAACGCAGCCTCTCCACAGAGTTTTGCTGCATGCTGGGCCCTGATGGTGGAACTGTCATTTTGGGGAAGAAGAAAGCCGCCCCCTTTTGCGGCAGAGTGGGCAGCATCGCTTTCCCTCGCGTAGCTTCGATGCCATGAAAAAGCAGAAAAAAGACAAGAAAAAGAAAAAACAGTATCTTTTGGATTCCTGCCATTAATTACAGGAAAACGAATTGTGGAGCTGTAGGCTTCAAAGTAAGGGGAGGACCGAGATTATATACCCAGCAGCAGCGCGGGATCGAAGGGCTTGGTTGGAAGGTAAGTTGGTGGTAGGTTAGGGGTCTTTCCCGCGTGATAGGCTTGGCGCTTCCCGCCTGATAGATAACCACCACCACAGGCCCTTTTACATGCAAGACTGCCATGCGGCACGAATTTAACGGTAGGTACAATCCTGATAAGTTTGCAGCAGTTGAGTCATGCCTTTGTAAACAAACCTTTCCCACCTTTAACAAACCGATCCAAAACCAAGAAAGAAAGAAAAGAAGGAATTTTAGCACAAGGTTCGCCAGACTTGCTTCTCGCTGCGCTCGATCAAAGAAAGAGAAATCGAACAAGAGCTGCGCTCGACCAAGAAGTCATGGGGCTAGCTCGAACGATATAAAGATGGAATCAGCAGTGTCAGAAGTCAACCAAAACAGAGTAGCATGGCCGGGCAGTAAGCTTTCGAAGCCTCAACAACAGAATAGCAATAGAATATTTTCTGACGCAGATGGTATTTTCATTTTTTCAAGTGCTATTGCCTGGATGGTTTTCTCGGTATCGTTTTATTCAAGAAGGGAAGGAATCGGGGGGATAGAGTTCCGGGCAAGACTGTTTGGCTCTATGTTCAGGAAAGGAATGCCCTCAGGGAAGAAAGAGGAAAGTAGCATAGCAGAGAAAAGAATCTCTGTTCTCAGTCTAAGTAAGCCCGTCCTAGCAATAGTGGCTGAAGCTGGTCTCGATCTCGAACTCAAACTGATGCCTAGCTGCCTCCATCTCCGCTTCCTTCTACTACCAGCGTGCGCTCATCCCTTGCTTGTTCTTTCAGGACTGAGTATGATGAAATATTTTGAGATCTGACTTACTTTAGTCCGTATCGTCGGTCTACTTCTGACAAGCAAAAGGCATAATATCCCCAATGAGTCAGGAATAGAAGATGCCAACGTGTTGAGACCGACCTAAAGATCTTGTCAAACAATACAGGCTTTCTTCCAAAGAATATCCCACTTTGTTGGCTGGCCTGGAAAATCTTCCTAGCCTTGACTGTCGTTGCGTTTAACGAGCTTGACAAAACTACCTCCCCGCTTCTCAAAACAAGGCAGATTAAGGGAGAATGCCATCTTTTTCGTAGATAGTCTGAGTTCGAGCTACTGGACTGGCTTCGGCTTCTTCCTTCGAGTTAGAGTGCCCAATGCTAATATTCTCAAATGCCTTAACCGTAATTTTCGTTGATTCGTTTAGACTTCATCCTATATACGCTTATGGACAGGCAGAAATGAACGGATACCATTCTCCAGAGATAGTAGCTTAATTAGCTTAGGTTTCAATCCTAACGCACGAGAAGAAAAACGAAAAGCATGGGACTTCCAGTACGATAGGGCCGGACCTCAATGGTCCTTTATGTCTGAAGCGGATGTGAGCGTGGTCAACCGAATCTGAGCCGTGTGCACTGCCAGGCGTCGGAACGCTAATCGGAGCACATAGAGTGGGCGGTGGCAAAGCAGTCATCGCGCGTGTGTGTATCTCTCCCCGAGAAGAGGCGCATGGGGTAGCGAGGCAAATCGTGTTTCATCAAATGTGACATGTCTTGAGATGAGTCTGCGTGCGGGGATCATAACAGCAGTACCCCTTGTGCTGATCACTATAGCCAACGAAAATCAATGACTTTTTTCTCAAAGGATTTACTTTGGCCACACCGTCTTGATCAAAGAGCTCGGGTTACACAAATCTCCCTTCTTTGTGTACTGGAACAGCTACCACTTCCTTAGAACAGCACTAACTTACCGCTCTCTATACTATATAAAAATAAAAGAAAGAGAATAGCTCCATAACAAAAAAAATAGTGAACTGCCATGAATTACACACACGCTAGTAGTGGCTCGGCTAGAGGACTACAGCAGCCGAAGCCGTGATTTGTATGGTATGTCTTGCCCTCAATGTCTGGTTGGTTGGTAAGTCACTAAATCCCTATCTCCCGGTGGTCGAGTACCCCCGACGCGTCGAATGGGTTGTTTAGTCTGACTTCTTGTGCTGGCCCGGCATCATTCTGTCTCCCGCATTCTCTCCTTTCATCGGTTTGTTTTTTTTACTTCGCTTCGCGATTAGAGTTGTACGCATCATGCATGGGAATCCTTCCGTCCTTGATGTTAACGCTCTCGTGCGTAGGTCCCGGGTCAAAGGCATCTCGAAGGAAGCTGCTCCGCATATGCGATCACCTCCATGTACCTACAGATGAGGGCTCCAACGCCTACTGTACAATCATGTGGGAAGTGCATCCTGCACACCAGAAAGTCAGTGGCGTACGCCACACCCCCTCCCCCTGTACCTACACCCATTGAAACGTTTATTGTCTGACAATCTCCGACGCGACGCGCAACGCCCCATGCAAATCCCTACGTCGGTCGATCGATGCGCACAGAAGGAGAGCTTGCCCATAACGAAAACGCGTATGTTAAGTCGGTCAATCGATTAAACTATTTCTGTATAGGGGCAGCCGGGCCGTATTAGCAAGCGTGACTCTTAAAGACCCAGCACGTCTTTCTTTCCTGGCAACAGAAGATGCACAAAGTGGTTTCAGTAGCACTACCGAGTTCGCATCAGCGATTTTCTCACCAAACAAGCAACGGATTGAGCAACTAGCGCGAAAGCCGTTGCGCTAACGCGCATCCTCTTGCTTGGAATCAATGGGTTTTGTCAATGAATTAATCTAATCTACCGGCATCGGAGGGAGAAGCGGAGTCGGGAGCTGGAGGAAATAACACTTTTTGATGGACGGGAGCGGGAGGGAGTCAATTACAGAAAGAGTAGAGACGGATATGGGGACTGTAGCTCCGACCATGTCAACTATGATGCTCTCGCTGCTGCCAGTCCTTTCACCAGTGAATGCTGTCATGCGCTACTTCCCGAACCTCCGTGTCTAGGTCCTGCCGAAAAAGACTGCAAATGATTTACCATCCATCCCACTCATATAGGTACGTTATCGGATTTTGCGGATCGGGAAATGGATCGAACCGCGCGAAATGGTCGCCTCGGAATACAGGGCGCAACGGAACCAAGGTTCTTTGTTGGCGTGTTGCGTAACAAGGGCAAGAGGGGGTGGAAGCGTTCGCCGACTTTGATAGGCAACGCATTGCAAGCAAATAGAGCAGAGAGCTGACCCTTAGTTTCTATTAGAGTCGCGAGCTTGTTGTAGTCGGTCCTAAAGGGAAAACCTTGCAGCTTACTTGCTATATCCCCGCGTCCTTGCACGGCTCGTTTTCTTCGAGCCCTGCTTCTCCCTTCCCCCTCTCCCCAGGAACCGACCGTTTGGAGTATAGCCAAGTGGTAAGGCATCGGTTTTTGGTACCGGCATGCAAAGGTTCGAATCCTTTTACTCCAGAGCATACTTACTTATTCTAGTTCTAGAAAAAAAAAGAAAGTCTCATCCCTAATAAATAAATGAAAGTAGATTTACATTCTTATTCTATTTCTAGGGGGAATGTTGAGGCAAACTTACGATGCTGACAAGCTGGTTAGGTGCCGAGTTGGATTAGACATCGCAGGTTTCAGTTTAAGAATTGGGAAGAGGTTAAGAACCTAGTGGAATCCACTGCGAGGGGAAGATTAGGGTAGATGAGTACCGAGCGGAAGAAGAAACCTATCACGGCGAATTCCGTGGTTCAAGATGTGGTTTCCTGTGCGTACCTTGAGCTGCTGGAGGAAGAGGACGGATGGGATGAGAGAAGTGCGGTCAGAAACCAAACCCATTGACTTCTTATTGTTCTTTCGGGTGAAGTCAGATTCGTAAAACAAGGCAGCAGATAAGCTATGGCGATACATAACTCTCCTCAGTTTAGAAGACGGTATCTTTGTCCCCTTAAACTTAAAGGAAGAGAAGGGCGAAGCATATACCAGTGTTTTGCCAACGGCACGAAGCGAATCTTGCAAGCCAGCCTAGCCCTACGCCTAGATTGATATTCACAAGAACTACTACGTACGGTATTCACAAGAACAATAAGTTGAGAGGAGGAGCAATAAAACTGGACGAAAGCAGTGGGAAGAAAGCGATGCCCGGGCGATGGTAGTACGAAAAGCTCGACTCCTTTGGATTCCGGATTAGAAGTAGCTCCGGCTGCGGCTAGAAGGCAGTTATCATAATTTGAGGATGATGGATCAAGCTAGATCGTATTATAAAGGAACGAGGCCCATCTATAGTAGGTGGGTCCCAGCTCTTTTTTTCACGAGGGTCAGTGCGGCTTTAAAGCTCCTAAGTAGTCCACTATACAATAAAAGAATCGAAAAAAAGTAGGTGGATCGGGATCGCTATTACGAGTATTCGAGTTCTTGTTTTCCTTTCCTTGGAAAGGGAATTATTTCATGAGAAGTGCACCGGTAGAAATGTGACTAAATATGATCTTGATCCATAGCTCGTCCACTTTCTTGATAAACGACTCGATGCATTTTCTCTTCCTTGCCGCTGAGACTGAGACATATCAAAAAGATCTATTACTAAAAGGAGATTGGGATCATCCTGTGGTTACCGGATGATGGGAATAACTAAGCAGAAATTAGGAAATGAGCACGAAATGTCTATAAATGAATTTTCTCATTATTTGTTATTTCCGGGTCTTTTCGTTGCATTCACTTACAACAAGAAACAACCACCAGCGTTTGGTGCAGCACCTGCATTTTGGTGCATTCTTCTTTCTTTCCTTGGTCTTTCGTTCCGTCATATTCCAAATAACTTATCTAATTACAACGTATTAACCGCTAATGCACCTTTTTTTTATCAAATCTCAGGGACATGGTCTAATCATGAGGGTAGTATTTTATCATGGTGTTGGATCCCAAGTTTTTATGGATTCCTTTTTTGTTACCGGGGTCGACCCCAAAGCCATAATGTCTCAAAACGCAGAGGCTATAGAGAAACTTTGATTTTTTCCTTTGTCTCGAACTTCGTGAAGAACTCCATTCTATCTCTCCAACAAAAAAGTGGAGCTGCGCCCCAGTTGTACACTCCCTTCGTTCGGAGAACCCTTGTTGATTCTGAACTTCGTTCGCAAAGTAAGCGTCCTTTTAACGGGCCAGCCCTTTTTAATGCGCCGCTTGACCCAGTTTTGAAAATGAGCTTTGCTCTTCTGGGCGCTGGGCGCTCCCGTGGTTCGCGAGAAGGAAAAAGGACTAATCTTTTGTTACATCTGGCACGAGATGAAAAAGAGAGAGCTTCGTCTATCGATGAACAGCAGATTGACGGAGCTCTTGGCATTGCTTTGTTTTTCTCTCCTTTCCTATCAGCGAGTTCCGATCCTTTTGTTCGAAATTTCTTCGTTCGTACCGAACCGCTTGCAGAATCAAATCCTGTTCCACAAGATCCTATATCAGCTATACATCCTCCTTGCATTTATGCCGGAGACGTCGCCAGTGCTATGGGCTTTGGGTTATGTAGATCAAAAATGATGAATGGGATTGTGGCACTCCACTCGCCGCCAATGCGGAAGGATGCCGCCGAAAAGAATGGAACGCTGCTTCGCTCTGCTGGATGCGTCGGATCCCATATAAGAAGCTCGCTCTTTACCCGATCATTCAAACATTTTGTGGGCGGCGCGCCTGCTCTATTGTTGCGTAGCAATAGAAGCCTGCTCATGCTGCTTCGGCGGCGCTTTTTCGCCTTCTCTTCGCTCTGGACAGGAGCGCTAATGGACACGGGGAGGGAGCAGGCGAAGCGTGTTGTCGTTCGTAATGGAAAGAAAGACACCACTACTTCGCCTCTTTGTTGGACCGCCGGCGCGAACACAGTGGTCTCTGACCAGGACCAGGAACCAATTCGAATTTGGATCTTGACATGTTGGTTGTTTTTAACCGTAGGCATCTCGCCAGGAAGTTGGTGGGCTCATCATGAATTAGGTCGGGGTGGCTGGTGGTTTCGGGATCCCGTAGAAAATGCGTCTTTTATGCCTCGGGTATTAGCCACAGCTCTTATTCATTCAGTAATTCTACCCCTTCTTCATTATTGGACCTCGCTTCTGAATATTTTGACTCTTCCATGCTGTGTCTCAGGAACCTTTTCAATACGGTCCGGATTGCTAGCTCCCGTTCATAGTTCTGCTACAGACGATACACGAGGAAGATTTTTATGGCGGTTCTTCCTTCTAATTACAGGCATATCTATGACTCTTTTTTACCAGATGAAGCAGGAGGCATCGGTCCGTAGAACCTATAAAAAAGAGATGGTTGTGGCGCGAAGTACTCTTGTGCACCTACGTCACTCGGCTCGCGCGCAACCCCGCCCCGTTATGTTATGGAAGAATTTAGCTTCTTGCTGGGCTGGTTATTCAGAGCCAGCAACTGGCTGCCGGATTTCGTCCCGTCCGTAGCGCTTCGGAAGTCACTCTGGCGTGGCGCTGCTGGATACTTCTGATCAATAGGAATAGGAGGAAAAAAAAGCTTATGATGAGCATCTATTGGAGTCGATCATTTCCAAGATCTAATTCGAGTTTCTTATTATGTAGTGGAAACGCCTTACAATCTTCAGTTTTACGCTTACGCTTAAGGGAAGAAATGTTCTTGGTGGATGCAGGCCTTGGTACCCCAAAAATTTGTATGCAAGATGAGCTTACAGGACTGCCAATCAAGCGAGCCACCAGGTTTGAGAATAAGGTGGGATCCAAGAATGTAGTGGCTGGTGAATCACTGATCAAAAAGCGGATTTTTGAGAGATTCTTCATCGATCTAGTGGCCGGTGAATCACTGATCAAAGAGCGAGCAGCCGCCAGGTTTAATGATTTTGTGGGATCCCTGGATGTAGCGGCTGGCGAACCGCTTCTTCTTCCACAAAGATTCAGACAAAACCGAGCTTGGATAGAACTGAAGAAGATTTGGCGAACGAAGAAAAAGGTAAAAGGGTTTCAAATTAATAAAATAGAAGGAGGTTATTCAGTAGCCATCGCAGGTTTCATTACTTTTCTTCCATTCAAATTAAAAAAAGCTAAAAAAAAAAAAAGGATAGCGAATGCTCGATTCACCATTGATAGCTTTATCCCTAAAAGGAGGGATATTGTGATAATAGCGGCAGATTCAAACAAGAACTTAATGAAAAAAAAGACAAGATAGAAAAAATTCTTAATAATCCGAAGCCCACCTTAATCCATTTTGTTGAGGATCTTGCACTTATTCCGGCCCTATATTTACATAGCCAAGAAAGGCTCTGGTGATCATGCGTGACTGCGGAGCGCCTATCGCCCTGGCACGGCACTCTAAAATGCATGTTGGGTTGGGCCAGCAAGAAGACTTCGACTAGGGAGACGAAGAATGGAATTGAAGAAGGCAGCATAGTCTAAGATAACAGAATGGAACACCAACCAACGAGTAAGTGGTGGATTTGGATGGAGTCTCGCAGAAGAAGAGTACGCGCGCTAGCGCGCCCCAAGACGTCAGTCCTTTTTCTGCTTGCTGGCCAAGGTCAGTTTACTGAATCCCTTCCAAACACCAACCCAATCTCCATTCCTTGATGGGAAATGAGCAAGACCATATGTTTCTAAAAAATATAGCCCCTATATAAACCTAGCCCTTACTACCCGAACTTCTTACCTTCAAATAGGACTAACTGCCCGAACCCGCTTGCTTATCTTCTACGATCTAATTAAGTTAAGCAGTGGTTATTTTTTTTTTTAAGTGACTAGAACTTCTATTAACTACTATTCTAGCACCCAGCTGTGCCATGTGTTTATTCTATTTTGCAGGTATTCCTTTGAATAACTCATCTTTTCAGGTAAGAAAATTGGAAGATCTTCTTAGTCAGCCTATCTGTATTCTTATCCTCTAGTGCGGATCCAATCAGATTTTATGAAGCCAAGGCCTGACATCCATTGTGGGGATCATCTTTTATCGGGAGACATGGCCTGGTGGTTTCTGATCGAGATTCCTAATCAATAGGGCGAAGAGCTCTTCGCATGATCTGGTCCTACCTTTTTTTTTCTACGCTATTTTTTTTCCCCTTCTCAGCTGCTGTCCTTACTCCGGATAAATTGGAACACATTGATTCCGTTCGTTCCTGCCCTTCGCTTCAGGCCATAGTGCTTCTGAATTATTTCTATACCCCTTTGATGATGCAGCCTCTGACTCTCGTGGGTAAACTCCTACTTGATTAGTCAGAACTTCTCTGTCTCAACTCGTGGACCTATCTATCTTCTTCTTTATAAGAGATAGGGGTTTGCTATTCTCACGGATTGCTCATATTTATTTACCCTACCCCATTTCAAAGTTTGTGCCTTGTTTCAGCCCTTCCTTCATCTGAACCTTCCAGTACTAATCTATCTTTATGGGGACTCATCTGACCTCCGAGCTACCCTGTCAATTGTAAAAAGTAGTTGAGTCGTGTCTCGCAGGAGCAAAAAGAGTGAAATGAGGACGTAAGCCCCCCAGGTCTTCCTCTTCCTTCTAAACTAATTGCTTTCGCTTGACTCTTCCAGTAAAAAAGTATACTGAGTGGTTGAAGGAAAG